TACCGTGAAAGAGAAACTTCCCAGATCCAGGGAAGCTTATCATAAAGGGCTTCGACAAGGGGTTTTATTCGTTCTTTGAGCAAAAAGATAAAGATCGGATAGATTCGAACCGCAATTGCAAAGGTAATAACTACTATGCCAGCCCAAATCATGATCTTCACCAACTTGGATTTGGTTCTCTCGCGAAAATCGCGAGTTGCAGAGATGAGAACCATGAAAAGCAAGATCCCGAATAAGAAAACAGAAACCGAGGAAACCACAAGAGTGAAGACTAGTAGAGTCTCGTCTTTTGTCATTCTTTGCTCCTTTTTCACTCAATGATTCATTCGAATTTCCCGACCAAAAATTCTATATGTCTATTCTATGATATTTCTATATATATAGAATATGATATCTAATATGACACCCGATTTGTCAAAGGGATTGGATTGGTGACTTACCCATTCAGTGACTTTGGCACTGGACGTTCCAAAAACGGGTACTATCGGATCGGGTGAATTAGAGAATAGACAGAGATCCGTTGGCATTTCAGCCTTTCTTCTCCTTTCAGGGCCTATCCGAAAGAGAATCCAGTACCTCTTGGTCCTGAATATCAGAATAGGACGAACGAACCGGCCTCCGCGGATATCTTTGCTTCGGAACAAAACCCTGCAATCAAATAGATTGTCCCAAGGGCGCCATATTCTAGGAGCCCAAGTTATGCTATTGAAAATTCGTTCCTCTAGCAGTTCCGGTTTGACCATTCCGTTCCCTTTTTCAAACTCCACTTCTTTTCATATAGCAATCCCTGATCAAAGAGAGAACAATATCCATTTCAAAACATTTCTAACGGATTCCTTGGTTCGGACCGACGAAGTAATGGCACTCAATTATTATCAACCTGACTGCAATCTTTTTCTGTCGGTAAGGATTGCACCAGAGCACCTTCTACTTCTAATAGGCCATGAACTATAGATAGAGAAGAATCATTCTGAGCGAGTCCATAAGAAGCGACCCACTTTTTTTCATCGGTTCCGGGGGAAGACCAAAGATCTTGCGCGACCGGTCCGCCAGAAAAACTCAAAAGAGAAAGAAGTCTCGTTAATCTCTTCATGCTCGTTCCAAGTTCGAAGTACCCTTTGGCCAAAGAAAAACCCGCTTCCTGACACGATTGCCTCTTTATATAGATAGATTCTATGGGGTTATTACTTAGAAGTCTATTTTGTACAAGAGCCCCTCCTATCTGATAGAAAAGGGTCCCATGATCCCGAGCCGGTCTTACCTTGGCTCGCAAACCCCAAGTTTGTCTATGAAGAGCTAATCTAATTGTATTAGTTTCTATAATGGATTTCTTATGTGGAATACTAATGGATAGGGCCTCGTTGCTAAGTGCTACAAGATCTAGTGCACTGGAACTCGTGGTTATGGACCCGAATCCTTTAGTATGGAACATTGTCTTTTCCAAGTAAAAACCCCTAGTATATGAAAGAATGAAAAGGTGCTTTCGTTCTTGTGGAATAAGAAGCCCTCGTACCTTAATGAAAGGAAAATAGGAATTTTTCGTTAGGTATTTGACCAAATAGGATCGTCCAGTTCCTATAGAACCTATCACTAAAATACCCGATAGGGCTAAGCGGAACGAAAAGGGTTTTCCATGAGATGGTAAATGAAAACGATTAGCCCCACACGAGGTTTGGGAATAAGTGATTGTCTGATAATGAGCAAGGAATATACGTCTTTCTGCTAAAGAGGATCTATTAAACTCATAATTCATTAGATCCTTGTTATCAATGTCAACTAGGTATCATAAGTAAATGGATCCCGGTTGTTCAATCCTTTGATAACCAAGGTCATTCTTTGCTAAAGAGAAATGATCACTATGAGTCAGACTCAATAGAATTGGATCCATTCCAAATAGCGAGAATTAGGATTCTTGATCCCTCTCAATCTCTCTTTCAATTCGAGGATCCAGAGAGGTGTTTTCATAGTCATCTCCGAATATTTGCCATCTCCGAATATTTTCGATTTCATTTTTCTATGATATGTCTTTCTATATGAAAATTGGTTATTTACGATGTACGATGATCCCTGTTAAGCATCCATGGCTGAATGGTTAAAGCGCCCAACTCATAATTGGTAAATTTGCGGGTTCAATTCCTGCTGGATGCACGCGAACGGGAACGTTCCATAAGTCTATTGGAACTGGCTCTCTATCCATGGAATCTCATCCATCATCCATACATAACGAATTGGTATGGTATATTCATACCATAACATAAGAACAATAAGAACTCGAATTCTTATCGATACTGGAACTCAGAGCATAGGAGGGAAAGTCGATTTATGGATGGAATCAAATACGCAGTATTTACAGAAAAAAGTCTTCGTTTATTGGGAAAGAATCAATATACTTTTAATGTCGAATCGGGATTCACTAAGACAGAAATAAAGCATTGGGTCGAACTCTTCTTTGGTGTTAAGGTAGTAGCTGTGAATAGCCATCGACTACCCAGAAAGGGTAGAAGAATGGGACCTATTCTGGGACATACAATGCATTACAGACGTATGATCATTACCCTTCAACCGGGTTATTCTATTCCACTTCTAGATAGAGAAAAAAACTAAAGGAGAATACTTAATAATACGGCGAAACATTTATACAAAACACCTATCCCGAGCACACGCAAGGGAACCGTAGACAGGCAAGTGAAATCCAATCCACGAAATAATTTGATCCATGGACGGCACCGTTGTGGTAAAGGTCGTAATTCCAGAGGAATCATTACCGCAAGGCATAGAGGGGGAGGTCATAAGCGCCTATACCGTAAAATCGATTTTCGACGGAATCAAAAAGACATATCTGGTAGAATCGTAACCATAGAATACGACCCTAATCGAAATGCATACATTTGTCTCATACACTATGGGGATGGTGAGAAGAGATATATTTTACATCCCAGAGGGGCTATAATTGGAGATACTATTGTTTCTGGTACAAAAGTTCCTATATCAATGGGAAATGCCCTACCTTTGAGTGCGGTTTGAACTATTGATTTACGTAATTGGAAGTAACCAATTAGGTTTACGACGAAACCTAGAAATCGATCACTGATCCAATTTGACTACCTCTACGGGATAGACCTCAACAGAAAACTGTTGAGTAACGGCAGCAAGTGATTGAGTTCAGTAGTTCCTCATAGAAAATTATTGACTCTAGAGATATGGTAATATGGAGAAGACAAAATTGTTTGAAGCACGCACAGAACCGGAAGCGCCCCTTGTTTCAAAGAGAGGAGGACGGGTTATTCACATTTAATTTGATGGTCAGAGGCGAATTGAAAGCTAAGCAGTGGTAATTAAGACCCCCCGGGGAAAATAGGGATGTCTCCTACGTTACCCATAATATGTGGAAGTATCGACGTAATTTCATAGAGTCATTCGATCTGAATGCTACATGAAGAACATAAGCCAGATGACGGAACGCGGAGACCTAGGATGTAGAAGATCATAACATGAGCGATTCGGCAGATTTGGATTCCTTTCCTATATATCCACTCATGTGGTACTTCATCATACGATTCATATAAGATCCATCTGTCTAGAGATCGTCATATACATCTAGAAAGCTGTATGCTTTGGAAGAAGCTTGTACAGTTTGGGAAGGGGTTTTTTGAGAGAAAAGAAGAATCTACTTCAACCGATATGCCCTTAGGCACGGCCATACATAACATAGAAATCACACGTGGAAGGGGTGGGCAATTAGCTAGAGCAGCAGGTGCTGTAGCGAAACTGATTGCAAAAGAGGGTAAATCGGCCACTTTAAGATTACCATCTGGGGAGGTCCGTTTGGTATCCCAAAATTGCTTAGCAACAGTCGGACAAGTGGGTAATGTTGGGGTGAACCAAAAAAGTTTGGGTAGAGCCGGATCTAAGTGTTGGCTAGGTAAACGCCCCGTAGTAAGAGGGGTAGTTATGAACCCTGTGGACCACCCCCATGGGGGCGGTGAAGGGAAAGCCCCCATTGGTAGAAAAAAACCCACAACCCCTTGGGGTTATCCTGCGCTTGGAAGAAGAACTAGGAAAAGGAAAAAATATAGTGATAGTTTTATTCTTCGTCGCCGTAAGTAAATACGTAACTAGGAATATGGAAAATTGCATTTTTGGAATTTGCAATAATGCGATGGGCGAACGACGGGAATTGAACCCGCGCATGGTGGATTCACAATCCACTGCCTTGATCCACTTGGCTACATCCGCCCCTTATCCAGCTAAAGGATTTTTCTCTTTGTTCCATTCATCATTATTCTATTTATTCTGACCTCCATACTTCGATCGAGATATTGGACATAGAATGCCACTCTTTAAAATGGAAAAAGGAGTAATCAGCTGTGACACGAAAAAAAACGAATCCTTTTGTAGCTCATCATTTATTGGCAAAAATCGAAAAGGTCAATATGAAGGAGGAGAAAGAAACAATAGTAACGTGGTCCCGGGCATCTAGCATTCTACCCGCAATGGTTGGCCATACAATCGCGATTCATAATGGAAAGGAACATATACCTATTTACATAACAAATCCTATGGTAGGTCGCAAATTGGGGGAATTCGTGCCTACTCGGCATTTCACGAGTTATGAAAGTGCAAGAAAAGATACTAAATCTCGTCGTTAACTGAATTCAGAATAGAAAGATTCAAAATAAAAAAAAACAAACAAACAAACAAAGGTAGGCGGGGAATAACCTTATTTATGACAAGTTTCAAACTGGTAAAGTATACCCCTAGAATAAAGAAGAAGAAGAGTGGGCTAAGGAAACTCGCAAGGAAAGTTCCAACCGATCGTCTAATTAAGTTCGAACGGGTTTTCAAAGCACAAAAACGCATCCATATGTCTGTTTTCAAAGCACAAAGAGTTCTTGATGAGATTCGCTGGCGTTACTACGAAGAAACTGTTATGATACTGAACCTCATGCCTTATCGAGCATCTTATCCCATCCTAAAGTTGGTTTATTCGGCAGCAGCAAATGCTACTCATTATAGGGATTTCGACAAAGCGAATTTATTCATCACTAAAGCCGAAGTCAGTAGGAGTACTATTATGAAAAAATTCAGACCTCGAGCTCGAGGACGTAGTTCTCCCATAAAAAAAACCATGTGTCATATAACAATTGTACTAAATATAGTAAAGAAATCTAAATAATCTTTAGATCCATCTAAGATTTCGATTCCCAGTAAAAAAAAATAGAATAGAAAAATATGGGACAAAAAATAAATCCACTCGGTTTCAGACTTGGTACAACCCAAAATCACCATTCCTTTTGGTTCGCACAACCAAAAAATTATTCTGAAGGTCTACAGGAAGATAAAAAAATACGGAATTGTATCAAGAACTATATACAAAAGAATAGGAAAAAAGGCTCGAATAGAAAAATAGAATCAGACTCAAGTTCCGAAGTAATTACACATAATAGAAAAATGGACTCAGGCTCAAGTTCCGAAGTAATTACACATATAGAAATTCAAAAAGAAATCGATACGATCCACGTCATAATCCATATTGGATTCCCCAATTTATTAAAGAAAAAAGGAGCAATCGAAGAATTAGAGAAAGATCTACAAAAGGAAGTTAATTCTGTAAACCAGAGACTTAATATTGCTATTGAAAAAGTTAAAGAACCTTATAGACAACCTAACATTCTTGCAGAATATATAGCTTTCCAATTAAAAAATAGAGTTTCATTCCGAAAGGCAATGAAAAAAGCCATTGAATTAACTAAAAAAGCAGATATAAGGGGAGTAAAAGTAAAAATTGCAGGTCGTCTCGCAGGGAAAGAAATTGCACGTGCCGAATGCATCAAAAAGGGTAGACTTCCCCTCCAAACAATTCGCGCTAAAATTGATTATTGCTGCTATCCAATTCGAACTATCTATGGAGTATTAGGTGTAAAAATTTGGATATTCGTAGACGAAGAATAACTAGCCTTGTCTTCCCATTCTGTTCAGTGATAGAATAAAAAATGACAAGAGCCTTATTTTTCCTGAAATCCCTGAAAAAGAAGAAGAAATTCTACCTCTTTCTATAAGATTTAATGAAAATTGATAAATCTTTTAATATAATTGCTATGCTTAGTGTGTGACTCGTTAGTTTTTTCTTTAGAGTCGAAAATGGAGATTCAAAAAAATTGACTGAACCCTACTATAAATAGAAAAAGAAAAAAACTTAGTAATTATAGAAAATTAACTAATAACCAACCTATTGCTTCGTATTGTCGAGATCCTAACTAAGAAACAGTCACTATATGATACATCTATCATAAATGAGTAGATCTATCATATAGTTGTAGCAACTGCAATTTTTTCTCTAAAAAAGAAAATGGATTCTAGGTTGTGAAGCAAAACTAAAGGGATGTGGATAAAAGGAGGGATGATAGAAAGAAAGAAGAGGAATAAGAAAGATATAGGATTCCAATATGTATGGTCTATGAGTTACATCATAAAAGGCAATGTGATAAAGCATCAATATAATAAAAATAACAGAGAATTCGAAATCGTAACTTGAAACAAGAAATACAAATTTAAAACAATAATAAAGAGCGGCCCGGGTTAATAAAACTGAGAAAATTGACTCGGAAAGAAATTTTTTGGAAGCTCCATTGTGGGATTCAGACCTAACCATTAAAGGAGAAGTAGTGGGAACGACAGAACCTATGACTGCATAGGATTTTATTGAAAAGAATCCTAATACTTCATTGGGTGGGATGGCGGAACAAACCAAAAAAATTGCCTTATTTGGTAAGGTTATAATATAAATTAACAAATAAGACAGGAAAGAGTAAATATTCGCCCGCGAAATCTTTATTGAATTAGAATACTTTACCGCGATTCAATAAGAGTAAAAATAAGGAGATTTTTTGTTAAGAAAGATTACATTATCCATAAATATAGAATATAGATAAATAGACACACACATCTAGATATATTCTAGATCTTCTTTCTTGACTATATATTTATCCATTTTAACAAATTCAATATTCAATATTAAAAAAACCCTAACTTTTTCTATTATCTATTAATGTGCATCTATCCATAATATTCCAAAATATTATGGAATTAGAGAAATTTGCACGCTTTCTCATTTCATTCGCGAGGAGCTGGATGAGAAGAAACTCTCATGTCCAGTTTTGCAGTAGAGATGGAACTAAGAAAGAACCATCGACTATAACCCCAAAAGAACCAGATTTCGTAAACAACATAGAGGAAGAATGAAGGGAAAATCCTGCCGAGGCAATCGTATTTGTTTTGGTAGATATGCTCTTCAAGCACTTGAACCCGCTTGGATCACGTCGAGACAGATAGAAGCAGGACGAAGAGCAATGACACGATATGCACGTCGTGGTGGAAAACTATGGGTACGTATATTTCCCGACAAACCGGTTACACTAAGACCCACGGAAACACGTATGGGCTCAGGAAAGGGATCCCCCGAATATTGGGTAGCCGTTGTTAAACCAGGTCGAATACTTTATGAAATGGGCGGAGTATCCGAAACTGTAGCTAGAGCAGCTATCTCCATAGCTGCCAGTAAAATGCCCATACGAAGTCAATTTCTTCGATTAGAGATAGAGATATAGAACCCAAAAAAAGGAGTATTGAAGATAAAAAAACCAGGTTTTTCTTTCTGGAAAGACAATATTTCTTTCATCCTTTTGCATTGAAATAACAAATTGAAATCAAAATAATATGATTCAACCTCAGACCCTTTTAAATGTAGCAGATAACAGTGGAGCTCGAAAATTGATGTGTATTCGAGTCATAGGAGCTGCTAGTAATCAGCGATATGCTCGTATTGGTGATGTTATTGTTGCTGTAATCAAAGACGCAGTGCCCCAAATGCCTCTAGAAAGATCCGAAGTAATTCGAGCTGTAATTGTACGTACATGTAAAGAGTTCAAATGCGAAGACGGTATAATAATACGCTATGATGACAATGCAGCCGTTATCATTGATCAAAAAGGAAATCCAAAAGGAACTCGAGTTTTTGGCGCGATCGCCGAGGAATTGAGAGAGTTGAATTTTACTAAAATAGTTTCATTAGCTCCTGAAGTATTATAAATACTAGTAGGCAAGATATAGATCAAAGAAAAAATTAGTAGATTGTGTTTCACGTATATGCTTTAAAATCCAAAATAAAAAAAAAAAAAGAAAACATGTTGATTATAGAAAAATTAGGAGGAACCTAGAATTAGAGTCTTATGGGCAAGGACACTATTGCTGATTTACTAACCTCTATAAGAAACGCGGACATGAATAAAAAAGGAACAGTTCGAGTAGTATCTACAAATATTACCGAAAACATTGTTAAAATACTTCTACGAGAGGGTTTTATTGAAAGTGTTCGGAAACATCAGGAAAGTAACAGATATTTCTTGGTTTCAACTTTGCGACATCAAAAGAGAAAGACTAGAAAAGGAATATATAGAACTAGAACCTTTTTAAAGCGTATCAGCCGACCCGGCTTACGAATTTATGCCAACTATCAAGGAATTCCTAAAGTTTTGGGCGGAATGGGAATTGCTATTCTTTCTACTTCTCGAGGTATAATGACAGATCGAGAAGCTCGACTAAACAGAATTGGGGGAGAAGTCTTATGTTATATATGGTAATCGCCCCTCCTATAGTACCCGAATTCTATCTCGAACTTCCTATTTTTCAAATAAAAATACAACGTTTTTTTTTATTTGAAAATCCAAATAGAAAAATAGGAGAAAAAAAAATATGACAGAAAAAAAAAATAGGAGAGAAAAAAAAAACCCGAGAGAAGCAAAAGTCACTTTCGAAGGTTTAGTTACGGAAGCCCTACCCAACGGAATGTTCCGCGTTCGCCTAGAGAATGACACCATCATTCTGGGCTATATTTCAGGAAAGATCCGGTCTAGTTCTATACGAATACTGATGGGGGATAGGGTCAAAATTGAAGTAAGTCGTTATGATTCAAGCAAGGGACGTATAATTTATAGACTTCCCCATAAGGATTCGAAGCGTACCGAAGACTCGAAGGATACCGAAGATTTGAAGGATACCGAAGATTTGAAGGATACCAAAGATTCAAAGAATTAGGTTTTTCTTTTTTTTTTCTAGGGTAATAAATTCAAAGTTCCAAAATTCAAGCGAAGAGACTTATTTTTTCCAAAGATTAGATTCATAGTTTAAGAAAGGAATACGGAAATATGAAAATAAGAGCTTCTGTTCGTAAAATTTGTACAAAATGTCGACTGATTCGTAGGCGTGGACGAATTAGAGTCATTTGTTCCAACCCGAAGCATAAACAAAGACAGGGGTAATCTTTCGAAAAAGAACTTTACTTTCTAAAAAGTAAAAAAAGTACCCGCGGAAATGTCCAAATTCCAAATAAAATAATTAAAGTAAAGGATATATTTTACCCTGAAACGGATATCTTTGTATCTTTTTTTCTTTTTGTTATTTCTAACTCATATTTATGAGATAATAAAATATGACAAAAGCTATACCAAAAATTGGTTCACGTAGGAAAGTGCGTATTGGTTTGCGTAGGAATGCGCGTTTTAGTTTACGGAAGAGTGCACGTAGAATAACAAAAGGAGTTATTCATGTTCAAGCTAGTTTCAACAATACCATTATAACTGTTACAGACCCGCAGGGTCGGGTGGTTTTCTGGTCCTCCGCGGGTACTTGTGGATTCAAAAGCTCAAGAAAAGCATCACCCTATGCTGGTCAAAGAACAGCAGTAGATGCTATTCGTACAGTGGGTTTGCAACGAGCAGAAGTTATGGTAAAGGGTGCTGGTAGTGGAAGAGATGCCGCATTACGAGCCATTGCTAAAAGTGGTGTACGATTAAGTTGTATACGCGATGTAACACCTATGCCGCATAATGGATGTCGACCTCCTAAAAAAAGACGTCTGTAAAAGAATCAAACCGCTTTCAAGAGAAATAAACGATTCAATGATCAAATAATAATACTAGTCTATTATGGTTCGAGAGGAGGTAGCAGGATCCACTCAAACACTACAGTGGAAGTGTGTTGAATCAAGAGTAGATAGTAAGCGTCTTTATTATGGTCGTTTCATTTTGTCCCCGCTTAGAAAAGGTCAAGCGGATACCGTCGGTATTGCCTTGCGAAGAGCTTTACTTGGAGAAATAGAAGGAACATGTATCACACGTGCAAAATTTGGGAGCGTGCCACACGAATATTCTACAATAGCAGGTATTGAAGAATCCGTACAAGAAATTTTACTAAATTTGAAAGAAATTGTATTGAGAAGTAATCTCTATGGAGTTAGAGACGCATCAATTTGTGTCAAAGGTCCTAGATACATAACTGCTCAAGATATCATCTTACCCCCTTCCGTAGAGATCGTTGATATGGCACAACCTATAGCTAACTTGACAGAGCCCATTGATTTCTGTATTGAGTTACAGATCAAGAGAGATCGCGGATATCACACGGAACTCAGAAAGAACTCTCAAGATGGAAGTTATCCCATAGATGCTGTATCCATGCCTGTTCGAAATGTGAATTATAGTATTTTTTATTGTGGGAATGGAAATGAAAAACACGAGATACTTTTTCTAGAAATATGGACGAATGGAAGTTTAACCCCTAAGGAAGCGCTTTATGAGGCTTCTCGTAATTTGATTGATTTATTTCTTCCTTTTCTACACGCGGAGGAAGAGGGCACTAGTTTCGAAGAAAATAAAAACAGGTTTACTCCACCCCTTTTAACCTTTCAAAAAAAATTAACTAATCTAAAGAAAAACAAAAAAGGAATTCCATTGAATTGTATTTTTATTGATCAATTAGAATTGCCTTCTAGAACGTATAATTGTCTCAAAAGGGCCAATATACATACACTATTGGACCTTTTGAGTAAGACTGAAGAAGATCTTATGAGAATTGACAGTTTTCGTATGGAAGATGGAAAACAGATATGGGACACTCTAGAGAAGCATCTCCCAATTGATTTACCTAAGAATAAGTTCTCGTTTTAAATCCATTGCAATTTTTTCCTCTTCTTCCTTTTCGAGTTAGAATAAAAAAAAAAGAAAACAATTTTGCATCTTTGGCACAATCTATATTTTCGCGAAATGGATCATAATAAAATGGATTTTAGGTATCTAGGGAAGATTCACTTGGAAGTAACTATTTCCTAGATACCTATGCACGGTACTTCACGGTTGAATGAATCAACCTGAAAAATCCCTAAAAAAGACCTAAAGTTAAGGATTTTTCAATGGGTAATGTTGCTCCAATACCTAACCAAAGAGCTACCGCAGTACCGATTAAAAAAACTGTCGTAGCTACTGGGCGACGAAATGGATTTTGGAATTTATTGACATTCTCTAGAAAGGGTACTGTCAATAAGCCCGTTGGCACAGAAACCATTAAGAGAACGCCCAATAACTTATTGGGTACTGTACGGAGTATTTGAAACACGGGAAAGAAGTACCACTCGGGTAATATTTCCAGAGGAGTTGCAAACGGATCCGCCGGTTCACCAATCATTGACGGCTCAAGAACCGCTAAACCTACATTACATGCAATAGTACCTAGAATTACTACTGGAAAAATATATAAAAGATCGTTGGGCCACGCGGGTTCCCCGTAATAATTATGTCCCATCCCTTTAGCTAATTTTGCTCTTAATACAGGATCATTTAAGTCAGGTTTCTTTGTTATTGGGATAGGTGAATTCTTTAGGATCCATCCCCCAAAGGAACCGGACATGAGAATTTTTCATCATCCGGCTCGAGCAAGAATGAAAGAAAAAAGACCGTGGAAGATCCATAATAGAATAAGGTATATAATGACTCAATGACTCTAGGTAAGAAAAGCTTTATCAGATTCTCTTTTCCGAAGTTGCACCTACAACTACTCATTGAAAAGAATCCTATTCTTATGGGTAAATGCTCAATATCCAAGTGGGCTTGCAAAATTGATCATGATCAATTGCTTTGTGGATTGTCTCATGTCTCTTGATTAGTTGGTGTTTATCCCCTCAATATCGCAAATTTCTTACGTCCAAACAAAGTATTTACTTGTTACTAATAAAAAATCCAAAAGTCTAGCCTACGTTCTTCCTTAGATACCTTCTTTTACTCCGATAGTATTGCGGATCGCAATCGATGCAAAGAAAATGAATGCATTTCCATACTATAATAAAAAAGTAAGTGTAATAAATAGAGAATTAGATCATGTGATATGACTTATTCCATTTCTACTCTATGGGATCTTACGGAGCCTGTTCATGGATGACATGGTCGGGGTATGATCATAGAAAATATTCTCCTCAAGTGAACCAGCCTATCCTTCCTAGATAGGGGACTTACGTGTTGATTGGATGCGGAGACACCTTTAGTTGTGAATTCTAATGTGGCAGATCCAATTCTTTATCTGCATGGCCAAATCAATAATTCAAGTCACACACTCCCATAATCCGCCTTATTTTCTTTCGTAAAATTAACTTCAACTATTTGTATCAAAATACTTCGGAGTTGAAGAAAAGTATCCAAATGACATGTCTTATTTTACAATAACCCATGTTTGTAGCAATGAAATACCACAACCTACCCGATATGATATATGAGAATTAGAATTATCTTTCTCTATGATATGCCTTCCCTATAAAGGACCCGAAATACCTTGCTTACGTATCATTGGAAAGTGCATTAACATAAATACGGCAGTAAGCAGAGGCAGTACAAAAGTATGTAAACTATAAAAACGAGTCAAAGTGGATTGGCCCACACTAGCACTTCCACGCAATAACTCCACTAAAGGCGATCCTATTACCGGAATCGCTTCAGGTACACCTGTCACAATTTTGACTGCCCAATAACCAATTTGATCCCAAGGCAAAGAATAACCAGTTACACCAAACGATGCAGTCAATACAGCCAAAACCACACCTGTGACCCAAGTTAATTCGCGGGGTTTTTTAAATCCACCTGTGAGATACACACGAAATACGTGCAGGATCATCATTAGAACCATCATACTTGCTGACCATCGATGAACTGATCGGATTAACCAACCAAAGTTGGCCTCGGTCATTATGTATTGAACCGAGGAAAAAGCCTCTGTAACGGTTGGGCGGTAGTAAAAAGTCATAGCAAAACCTGTAGCGACTTGTACTAGAAAACAAGTAAGTGTAATTCCCCCTAAACAATAAAATATGTTGACATGAGGAGGAACATATTTACTAGTTATATCATCCGCAATTGCCTGAATCTCAAGACGTTCCTCAAACCAATCATATACTTTATTGAGATAGGTAACTAACCCGAGTCCCCCTCCGAGAACCGTATATGAAAATTTCATCTCGTACGGCTCAAGCAGAAACACACAAATTTTCAACGGATATTAGAAAAAAAAAAGGGTTCAAAACTTCATCAGCCACTGGATTGGGTCGATTTGCCTTGAAGATATGAAATAAGAAAAATCCAGAATTTATTCTTTGTGATGATAATGCCAAAAAATCTCAAGTTGGCTCATCTGTCTTCCTTTCTTTGCCTTATGTTGGTCATTAGAGGCCTCTTGACTTTTCTCTTCCCTATTTTGGATTTCTTTTTTTTTTTTTTTGCGTAATGCGGATTTACTCTTGTTTTGTTTTACTAGTAAATAAATAAAGCAAAAATTCTAGTAGTTTTCTGATAGAAATTATCTTGTTGCGATCCTATGAATCAGTTCAATTAAAACCTTAGATTCATACTAGAGCCACGATGATTGAGTCTCAAGCTAAACAAAAGGCAAGGGTTCTTCGAATAAGAACCGCTTGATGATCATTTATTGAATCGGTGTAATAACTCGACAAAATCAAGAGAAAAAAAAAAGTTGTCTTTTGGGCAAACAAATTTGGAAGGAAGACATTTTCTTTTTTTATTAAAAACTACTTGAATTTTTTTCAGTCTGGTTGCGAGGTCTGAATAGTGAGTATGAATCATAGTTCCATTTTTTTTTCTTGATCCACTCTATCTATTTCGTGTTCCAGATACTAGAATAAATAATAAATATCCGACGAATTAGAATCATCTTGATAGAGATAACAGGCCCTTTCTATGTATTATCAATAGGATCAATTCTAACAAGTCACACACTCATATTCCAGAGATACCGAAACAAAAAAATTCCACGGTCGAACTACCAGAATGTCTAGAAATGTAGAGCTTAAAGTAGAAAGGCTTTTTTGGATGGAAAAACTATGACTTCGTAGTTTTAGTTAGTAGAAACCTAATTCATTAAAATTCCGTCCAGTAAAACAGAAGAATTATAAATTTCTAAAATGATAGATAGGAATATCGCGAATAAAGCCATTGCGACCCCCATAAAAGGAGTAGTCCCCCAACCCGGAGCTACTTTCCCATATTCCGAATTCAAGGGTTTCAATAAACTACCTGCGCGAGTTCGTCTTGGCCCAGGTCTAGAACTATCTTCAACGGTTTGTGTAGCCATAAATTCTATTTAATCATTGGTGTTGACTTTGTATACTATTCCGTTGTAGTTGTAAATACACGATCTTTTCGTAGATCCATTGTAATCTTGAAATTCTATAAAAATGGAAACAGCAACTTTAGTCGCCATCTCCATATCTGGTTTACTTGTAAGCTTTACTGGGTATGCCTTATATACCGCGTTTGGGCAACCCTCTCAACAATTAAGAGATCCATTCGAAGAACACGGGGACTAATTGAAGTAAGAAGTCTCCCAGATGGGGAGACTTCTTACTTCAATGAAATTATTTCATTTTTTTAGTCGGAACCTTAGGTGGTTCTCGGAAGAAGATAGCGAAAAAAATTATCCCTAAAGTCGAAACTAAAAGGAACGTATAAACCAATGCTTCCATAGATTCGATCGTGGTTTATTTACAATTATAACTTCCACACCTATTCATTTGTCATTTGGGATCATTTCCCATATAAAGAAAGAAAAAGAGTCAAAGAAAGGATGGGAGATGTTTCCCATGTCAAATCAAAAAAGAGAGATGAAAGATACCATAGCAATGTGGTATCAGACTGCCTGTCTCCTTGTAGTTGGATCTCCAACTTTTTGGAATGTTCCAAATTCCACTTGAGCATCCAAGTCTGGATCAATACCAGCAAAAACATCTCGGAACAAGGTTCTAGCGCCATGCCAAATGTGTCCGAAAAAGAAGAGCAAAGCAAAGGTAGCATGACCAAAAGTGAACCAACCCCTTGGACTGCTGCGAAAAACACCATCCGATTTCAAAGTAGCCCGATCTAATTCAAAAATTTCCCCTAATTGGGAACGCCTCGCATATTTTTTTACAGTAGCAGGATCAGAATAACTTACTCCATTAAGTTCGCCACCATAGAACTCCACCGTTACGCCTACTTGTTCAACACTATATTTGGATTCTGCTCTTCTAAAAGGAACGTCCGCTCTCACAATTCCCTCTTCATCTACCAAAACAACCGGAAATGTTTCAAAAAAAGTAGGCATACGGCGTACAAAAAGCTCGCGCCCTTCTTTATCTCTAAAGACGGGATGTCCTAACCATCCAACAGCTATTCCATCCCCATTGTCCATTGAGCCTGCTCTGAATAATCCCCCCTTTGCCGGATTATTACCAATATAATCATAAAAGGCTAATTTTTCGGGAATTTTAGACCAAGCTTCTGATAAACTAAGATTTTCGGCTAACCCATCGCTAACTCTTCGATATATTTCTTGCTGAAAGTATCCCTGATCCCACTGATAACGAGTAGGCCCAAATAATTCGATTGGGGTAGTTGCTGACCCATACCACATAGTTCCGGCAACTACGAAAGCTGCAAAAAAAACAGCAGCGATACTACTGGAAAGTACAGTTTCAATATTGCCCATACGTAATCCTTTGTATAGACGTTGAGGCGGACGGACACTAAGATGGAATAGGCCCGCTAATATGCCCAATGTACCCGCAGCAATATGATGAGAAGCTATTCCCCCCGGAACAAAAGGATCAAAACCTTCTACACCCCACGCTGGATTTACAGCTTGTACTTTTCCAGTTAGTCCATAAGGATCGGACACCCATATCCCAGGACCATACAAACCCGTTACATGAAATGCGCCAAAGCCAAAGCAAGCCACCCCTGCAAGAAATAAATGAATTCCAAAGATCTTGGGCAAATCCAAAGAGGGTTTTCCCGTCCGCTCATCACAGAATATTTCTAGGTCCCAATATACCCAATGCCAGATAGCTGCCAAGAAACACAAGCCAGAAAACACAATATGCGCACCTGCCACACCTTCATAACTCCAAATACCCGGATTCGTTACAGTTCCTCCTGAAATACTCCAACCACCCCACGAATTGGTTATTCCTAAACGAGTCATGAAGGGAATGACGAACATACCTTGTCTCCACATTGGATCCAGAACAGGATCAGAGGGATCAAAAACCGCTAATTCGTATAAAGCCATCGAGCCGGCCCAACCAGAAACTAGAGCTGTGTGCATTATATGCACCGAAAGCAATCGACCCGGATCATTCAATACAACAGTATGAACACGATACCAAGGCAAACCCATGGAAATACCCCTTTAGCAAAGAAAAATAGACACGATGTCGCTTTATTTTATCGCATTGGAAAAGACTATCCATATCCTATGTACCTAACCCCTCTAGGGGATTCTGTGTCAGAAAGCGTGAATATTTATTTCATTCCATTAAAAATAAGAAGCCAATTCTGTTCGTAAGAAGAAAGAGAAGCAGATCTATTCTATACTCGATAAGTGCCAATATGCAATGGGTAGCTTGGCCTATTTGGAAAAAAAAACGAAGAATAGATCCCTATCCCTCTTTGTTTATCATTCCAATCACCGATTCTTTTTTCTTTATTCAATCTGTCTTAGCTTCCTTATAGATATAACCTTTCAATCTATGTATTATTTCAATCTACGTATTAATAGAATCTATAGTATTCATATAGAATAAGAAAAAAAAAAGACAATAAACTGCGGATTCTTTCTTTCTCTTCCATTCTTACGTTTCCATATTAAAGTATAGTTTTCTTACTTAAATTTAATAATATTAATCTAATATGCCCATTGGTGTTCCAAAAGTACCTTACCGGATTCCCGGAGATGAAGAAGCGACTTGGGTTGACTTATACAATGTTATGTATCGAGAAAGGACACTTTTTTTAGGTCAAGAGATTCGTTGCGAGATCACGAATCATATTACAGGTCTCATGGTATATCTCAGTATAGAAGATGGAATTAGCGATATTTTTTTGTTTATAAACTCCCCAGGCGGGTGGCTAATCTCAGGAATGGCAATTTTTGATACGATGCAAACGGTGACACCAGATATATATACAATATGCCTCGGAATAGCTGCGTCCATGGCATCCTTCATTCTGCTTGGAGGAGAACCCACCAAGCGTATAGCATTCCCTCACGCGAGGATTATGCTTCACCAACCTGCTAGTGCTTATTATCGGGCAAGGACACCAGAATTTTTACTAGAAGTGGAAGAGTTACACAAAGTTCGCGAAATGATCACAAGGGTTTATGCACTAAGAACAGGCAAGCCTTTTTGGGTTGTATCCGAAGACATGGAAAGGGATGTTTTTATGTCAGCAGACGAAGCCAAAGCTTATGGACTTGTCGATATTGTAGGGGATGAAATGATTGACGAGCACTGCGATACTGATCCAGTGTGGTTTCCAGAAATGTTTAAGGATTGGTAGTGGTCGCATTTCTTGTAAATTTATTTCAAACCTAAATTCAGGTTTTCTGCGATTTAATAGAAAATAGAAATACTTCATGATGATCAATCATCAGGTTAAGATCGATCTAAACCAATCCTTTTTTTCTATATACATACGACATGCCAACGGTTAAACAACTTATTAGAAACGCAAGACAGCCAATACGAAATGCTAGAAAATCGGCCGCGCTTAAGGGATGTCCTCAGCGTCGAGGAACATGTGCTAGGGTGTATGTGTGACTCGTTCAGATCATGAGTTCAAACAAATAAGACAATTTTGGAAGTATCCATGATCGGTACCAATGAATAGGATAGAGAAGCTCTATCCTAGATTTCTATGGTAATATGGAATTTCTGGTTTCCTTTGGTGCAAATCCAATCATCTAAATTGGAAATAAGAAGCAATTCCCCCATTGGTAGAGAATGGTTATCCATTAAGCGGAGGAAATAGTAATAAAAAGAAAAAGGCTTATGCTCCTTTATCTTAAAAGAACGGACTAACAGGGTCAGCTACTTAGCCAACTTTCATAATTAAATGCCGTCACTGTATGGATAACTCTTATTGTGAAAAGAGCTATTTACTCTATAATGGATAGGTAGAGCCAAAGAATGTGAACTATACAAGTTCACAATACCTTTTGATGAAATGAAAGAAAGGGCTCCGGTGTATAGAGAGGGCCTCACCGTTTAAAAGGGAACCATAGAAACGATGGAACCCACTATTTTTTTGAGTATCGTTAGAATTTGTTATTTCTATGCGAAATAACTGAAGGGAATAGAATAAAAAATCGTGGTTGGGAAGGTTACAGTAGCAAAAGCCATTGGAATTAATATTTTATATATCGGAATAATTCGTTTTGTTATTAATGGGAAAAAGGATGGCTAAAAGAAGAGAAATCATTAGTTATTCATTAAGGTTAATTTGATTCAATGACCAGAGTTCCGCGAGGATATATAGCTCGGAGACGACGAACAAAAATGCGTTCATTTGCCTCAAACTTTAGAGGGGCTCATTTAAGACTTAATCGAATGATTACTCAACAAGTAAGAAGAGCTTTTGTTTCCTCTCATCGAGATAGAGGCAGGCAAAAGAGGGATTTTCGTCGTTTGTGGATCACTCGGATAAACGCAGCAACGCGGATATATAAAGTATTCAATAGTTATAGTAAATTAATACACAATCTGTACAAGAAGGAATTGATTCTTAATCGTAAAATGCTTGCACAAGTAGCTGTATCAAATCCAAATAATCTTTACACGATTTCCAATAAAATAAAGATCATCAATTAAATGGATAAAAAAGTAATATACAGGAATAATTAAAACCGAATTCCCGGAGAGGGAACTCCGGGAAGATACAATAAATTAAGATTAAGTGGTAAGAATCAACGAGCATGTTGCAATAAATAAAAAAACTATTTATTCTTCCCCATTTTTCTTTCTTATAACAAACACAAGAATCAAAACTGGATTACTTTCCTTATATATAGGTCTGGCCCTTTCGAATAAAACATCAACAATCGGAACTTAAGTTCCGATTGTTGTTTCTTAAATTCTGGTTGGAGTTTCTTAAGTTTCGATTGGAATTGAACTTTTGCGTTAATTGAGGAATATGTCTATTTTTTCTGGGTCTAGGACCAGTAATTATTGAAATTGACTGGGCTTGAAATTGCTTCTCATTCTCATAGTTACGAAATGGTAAGAAAGATAAAATACGAGCCTGTTTTATAGCAAGAGTAATTAATCGTTGTTGTTTCAAGGTTAATCTATTTATTCGTCTCGATAATATTTTTCCTTGTTCACTAATAAATCGATTAATTAAACTCATGTTTCTATAATCAATTGGATCCCCCGGGCCAATCCGAGGACGCCTACGAAAAGGTTGTTTGGATTTACGAAAAGGTTGTTTGGATTTACGAAAAGTTTGCTTGGACTTACGAAAAGTTTGCTTGGATTTTTGAAAAGTTTGCTTGGATTTACGAAAGGGTTGCTTAGATTTATGAAAAGGTTGTTTAGATGTATACATGATTTATTCTTTATTAAAAAATTGGAAAAAAAATGGATTTCTTTATTTTATTAATTTTGGATCCAGAAGAAGTAGTCTTTCTTTGGTCCATATATTATTTGATTCATATATAGTATATGAATACCCTCTATACATATGAAATAATATCTATCTGAAATCAAATGAGTTGATTTGTATTTTGTATTCTATCTATGTTCTATATATTAAATCTGTTCTTTGGAAAGATCGAACACACGATGCTCCTATTTTTTTATTTCGCCATGAGTCGTATGCTTGCGACAATAACGACAAAATTTTTTGAATTCTAATTGTCCAGGTGTATTGTGGCGATTCTTTTGAGTACTATATCTAGAAATCCCCGTCGATTCCTTATTGGCACCTTTTCGAACACAACTGATACATTCCAAAATAAGTCTGATTCTAACATCTTTCCCCTTGGCCATGAACCTCCTTTCTTTTTTGGATTGACTTAACTTAATTCTTCTACTTATTCTTTTATTCTTCTATTTTGGATCCGAAGAAGAAGAATAAAATCCATTAGAATAAAAAATTTTGGAAATTCTTAAATTAAGTAATAAAAAATGGAGAAATAATTAAAGAATACAATCCTTGTCGAATTAGCAAGGATTTTGCTTCGAAATCCTTTCATTTAAGTAGCCAGCCCAGCCTCTTTCTATGCTCTGATTTCTGAGGCCTGACTTAGCTTGGATACCGCTTTTAATTGAATTTCTGTTTTCCAAAATGGGATTTACCAAATTTTTCATGACTCTGAGGTTCAACCCAATCCATCTTTTCTTTCTTTTTCCTTCCTATACTAAAAAAAAAGGATTGAAAAAGGGAAAATTTTCGTCATGTCACGAAGAATTCCTCGCATAGCAATAACTAGAATTAAAAAAAAGGGAATGACAAAGCATCTGGGAATAAACGATTAATTTCTATCAATAAACCTGCTAAAGCCCCAAACCATAGAGTACTTAGCACGGGTGCTACAGAGAGATATGTTTTTATATCCCGCATTGAAAATCCTCCTTCCTTATTGGAATACATATATGATCAGATACTCTTGCCCAAGATCTTTTGTATTTCTTTTGTTTAGGCGAAATTCCTAACTAAAAAAACAAAATCAATATTCTATATAGAATGAACCGTATAGACGAGATTTTCCTATCCCTAAAAAAGAAAAAGATGACCTCTTCTTCCTATACATTACCAAGGAATAGTAATCTTTCTTTTATAGGTGAAATTAGATTCGATTTTAGATGTATACCATTCCTTGACTTGATTATATGAGACCAAAAAGAAGAAATGACAAGAAGGTTCTATATAGATAGAGAAAGAGAAGAAAATTACGATGTGGAAAACAAGACAGGAATTGTGTACAATGCCATTGTACAACAATTTGGAAAAGGGATGTAGCGCAGCTTGGTAGCGCGTTTGTTTTGGGTACAAAATGTCACAGGTTCAAATCCTGTCATCCCTACCTATTACTTCTTTCTTCTTTATGGGCAGTAGCGAGGAGATCAATTAAAGTGGGTATAACTTGAATTTGTGGATACTATACGTACGTGAGACACGTTAGGAGTAGAAAAGGGTTTTCTTTTTGAATGAAAGCGCTCTTAGTTCAGTTCGGTAGAACGCGGGTCTCCAAAACCCGATGTCGTAGGTTCAAATCCTACAGAGCGTGATTCCGTCTATCTTATGTCGAAGCAGAGTAAAATAACTTAACAAAACAAAGTTGAATTGCAACTCCAATTTGACCTCCTCTCTGGTCTGGAGGAGGTCAATCAAAAAAGAAATATTACTCAATCAAAGATCCAACTGATCCCCACGCCTGTATTGCAAATACGCAGTCACGAATAATCCCGCTAAAGTAATAGGAATTAGGCCTAAGACGATTCCAAATAGAAAAACTTCAATCATTTCGATTTGTTCGAGGGGATAAAAAAAAAAGAGGTACGATCTATCCCTAAATAGTAGTCTAAATTATCCACGAATCTCAATGACCAAGAAAAGAATTGGTAATTAGTGTGGAAAAGAGTCGTAGAATACCAGGAATCCAAAAGAAAGATTTTTCTTTTCTGACTTATTCATTCAATTCATTTCAAATAAGACGTATCTTGTTCAAACCAATAAATAGAGCTGGGGTTATAGTTAAAGCAGCCAGTAGAAAACCGAAATAACTAGTTATAGTAAGCATGAAAGGGTTAAATTCCATTTATTTTTTTACTACACTACATATGTTGGTAAAGAACTTACCTAAGTTATGGAAAATTCAGAATTCATCGGTTATTTTAGATAATACTAAAAAACAAGATCGAGTGAGATACAGAAGTGTAAAAGAGAATCGATTCATCAGATGCGACATGAGTCCCTAATTCCGAATCAAGAGATTTGTTGTGGAATCTGTCAATTGAGTAAAGTAATAATATTAAGAACTAGATCATCTAACCCCATTGAAAAATGAAATTGGATTTTCGGGAGAATTTTGGAATAAAAGATAAATAAAGAATTGAAACGGTCGAATATTCCCCTATTCCTTCTTATTTTAACTGATTGTATTCCATATGGAATAAGAGGAGAAGAAAAGCATTCCACGACCCCCCGAGGGGCCCCTTAAAAAAAGGAAAGCTCCTCCTTGAATTTACTTTATTTTTATTCCTTTTTCGAACCCCCAACCAAAGTTGATTCGAAGACGAGTCACTTCAATTATCCTTTTAAGTTTTATCTTCTGTCTTTCCCTATTTCA